TTTCAGTTTATGGGGGGTAGTATGGGATCCGTAGTTGGGGAGAAAATTACTCGTTTGATCGAGTATGCTACCAATAAATTTCTACCTCTTATTATAGTATGTGCTTCGGGAGGGGCGCGCATGCAAGAAGGAAGTTTGAGCTTGATGCAAATGGCTAAAATTTCTTCTGCTTTATATGATTATCAATCAAATAAAAAGTTATTTTATGTATCAATCCTTACATCACCTACTACTGGTGGGGTGACAGCCAGTTTTGGTATGTTGGGGGATATCATTATTGCCGAACCCAATGCCTACATTGCGTTTGCGGGTAAAAGAGTAATTGAACAAACATTGCATAAAACAGTACCTGAAGGTTCACAAGCGGCTGAATATTTATTCCAGAAGGGCTTATTCGATTTAATCGTACCACGTAATCCTTTAAAAGGCGTTCTGAGTGAATTATTTCAGCTCCACGCTTTCTTTCCTTTGAATCAAAATTCAATCAAGTAGAGCATTAAGTTCAATTATTGGATTTGTAGCAAACAAGTAGTTAGTTTCTCGAACTCAAAGTCAAAACCAGAAGAATAGAGTTTTCTTTGGTGACATAAGATCTAATTGTAGAAAGAATCAAAGGTTGTGGATAATTCTTTTTTTTACCTATATTACTGATTAGTAATTTAGATTAGTAATTTAGTAATCGGGAAGTCTCTAGCAACAAGATAAAAGAATGAATTCTTCCTTTCATGAAATTAGGCAAATAAAATGAATTTCATTTTCCTTTCTTACGTATGTATATAATTCAAATATAGAAAATATAGACTTTTCTATCTTTCTATATCTCCTGAGAATCACCATTTTTACTAAGAATCCTTGTTAGGTCGGATTCTAACGAATCCTTCGTTAATTTGTAAGAAACTCTTTCTTTATTAAATTAAAAGATAAAAACAAAAGAAGAAGAATAATAAAATCAATTATCATACATATATTTCATGTAGAAAGATGAATAAGTCCATTTATTTAGTTCTAAATTCCTTGCGCTTATTCTACATACTCACTTAGATATATACTAATTAGAATTATTATAAGATATCTTTATAAGAATATAACAATAAGAGGTACAAATAGTAAATTGAGGTACCCGGTCTATGGCAACTTTCGACTTTCCCTCTGTTTTGGTGCCTTTAGTAGGCATAGTATTTCCGGCAATTGCAATGGCTTCGTTATCTCTTCATGTTCAAAACAACAAGATTGTTTAGATCCGATGGGGCTAAGTCGCATTCATTTTTTTTTTTCAAAACTTAGACTTGTATCATAATATAGATATTTATTGAGTGGAATATGGTATGGTATAACATGTGGCTTCTGCCGAACATAAATGAAAGAGCTCTTATGCACGCAGAAACACGATATCTGGGTAAATGAATTCTAGCTATTTTCAAATAGATCGGGATCGGCGGATGTCTGAAATGGAAAGTCAATCTATCTATATGTATGTTAATATCTAGAGTAGAATCATATGATGGGGATGCTATTATTTTAGATCTAACCAATTTGATGAATTACTCCTAAAGGTTCACATCAAAAGAGTGCTAGTTGATGAGAGTTATTTCGGAAACAAAAAGAGTAAAGTCAAATTTTTTTTGGTTATTCTCTCAATTCCAATAAAATGTAATCGGATCAAGTATGAATTGGCGATCAGAACGTATATGGATAGAACTTATAACGGGGTCTCGAAAAACAAGTAATTTCTGCTGGGCGTTTATCCTTTTTTTAGGCTCATTAGGATTCTTATTGGTTGGAATTTCCAGTTATCTTGGTAGAAATTTTATATCTTTATTTCCGTATCAGCAAATCATTTTTTTTCCACAAGGGATCGTGATGTCTTTCTATGGGATTGCGGGTCTCTTTATTAGTTCCTATCTGTGGTCCACAATTTCGTGGAATGTAGGTAGTGGTTATGATCGATTCGATAGAAAAGAAGGAATAGTATGTATTTTTCGTTGGGGATTTCCTGGAAAAAATCGTCGCATTTTCCTCCGATTCCTTATAAAAGATATTCAGTCCGTCAGAATAGAAGTTAAGGAGGGTATTTATGCTCGCCGTGTCCTTTATATGGAAATTAGAGGTCAGGGGGCTATTCCCTTGACTCGTACTGATGAGAATTTGACTCCACGAGAAATTGAACAAAAAGCTGCTGAATTGGCCTATTTCTTGCGTGTACCAATTGAAGTATTTTGAGAAATAAAAACGGAAGAATTAATGCTTTCTCGACAGGAGGGAAAAACTCAAGAATCCGTTCTATACCATAACTTAACTGAAGTTTCTTCAGAACGCGCATTCGAGCCAAACAAAACAAACGTATATGGAACAACCATAAAACAAACTCTTTAAAAAGGGTCTTTTATGCGTATGGAAATCCACTCAACTCAATTCAGTAACAAAACAAGTAACAAATTGAAATAATAGATTCATCTCATATATCAAAATCTTTCAAAATAAAAATTTATCTTTTTATTTG